AATGGTATGCTTGATAAAAAGATTATTTTGATGTAATAAAAAATGTAATATAAATTACTTCCATTATACTCGACAGAATTGACCTGTCACCAAAAACATCAAAAATTAATATGCCCTTACACCAAAGTATAGAAAAATAAGCTAAATAGCAAGCTAATGAGTTCATACCTCATAAATGGATAAACCCTTTTTCTAATTATAAATAAACCAACCATAATATTATTCTATTCAATTTTAATATTAAGAGTACTTATCTCAATCTCAGCAAATTCATGATTAACAGTATGAATAGGTATAGAAATTAACTTAATATCATTTTTACCACTAATAATAAAAAAAAAATCCCTACATTCTAAAGAATCTAGATTAACTTACTTTCTTATTCAAACTATTGCATCAATATTACTTTTAATATCATTAATTACAACCACATTAAACATATTGAACATGCATGAATTAATACTAACAAGAGCCCTAATAATTAAAAGAGGGGTTTTCCCATTCCATTTTTGACTACCAAAAACAATAGAAGGGATATATTGAAATGAATGTCTAATTCTAATAACTGTACAAAAAGTAATCCCTTTCATGTTAATATCACTGTTAATTAAACCTGAACCAATAACCATAATAATTACAATTATATCAGTTATAGTGGGATCAATTGGGGGAATAAACCAAACCTCATTACGAAAAATAATAGCTTATTCTTCAGTAACAAATAATGGATGAATAATCACAGCTATAATGATCAGACAATCAACCTGAATAATTTATTTAATAATATATTCAATTACAATATTAATCATAACAAATATAATAAAAAAAAATAATAATCATTATATTAATCAAATAACATCAATAAATGAGCCCCTTGAAGTAAGGATATTTATATTAATAAATATATTATCAATTAGAGGATTACCTCCTATACTTGGTTTTATACCAAAATTTCTTGTAATACAATCAAACATTATACAAATAAAATTAGTATTCATAATAACAATTACAATAATAACAATAATTACAATTTATTATTACTTACGAATAATGTTCTCAACAATAATATTAACAACAAATGAAATAAAATGAAAAACCTATATAAAAACAAAAAATAATAAAACAACAATTATATCAATAACCCCTATAATTGGATTAACTCTAATTACAATTATAATAAGAATTAATTAAGGATTTAAGTTAAATAAACTAATAGTTTTCAAAGCTATAATTAAATAAAATTTAAGCCTTAGTATTAACTACACCTTACGTATTGCAAACATAAATCATTCATGAATATAAAGCCATAGTAAGAAGAATTAACACCTATAATTAAAATTACAATTTAACGCCTAATATTTCAGCCACCTTACTAATGAAAAAATGAATATTATCAACTAACCACAAGGATATCGGAACTTTATATTTCATTTTAGGAATATGATCAGGAATAATTGGAATATCAATAAGAATAATTATCCGAATAGAACTAGGGATACCAGGATCACTTATTGAAAATAACAGTACTTATAATACCATCGTAACAGCTCATGCATTCGTGATAATCTTCTTCATAATTATACCAATTATAATTGGGGGTTTTGGTAATTGATTACTACCAATAATAATTGGTGCCCCAGATATGGCCTTCCCACGAATAAATAATATAAGATTTTGACTCCTACCACCATCATTAATATTACTTATTAGAAGAAGAATAATAGACTACGGGGTAGGAACAGGATGAACTTTATATCCTCCTTTAGCTTCAATTATAGGGCATAACAGAATATCAGTAGATTTAACAATCTTTTCATTACACATAGCCGGAATATCATCAATTCTTGGGGCCATCAATTTCATCTCAACCATAATTAACATAACATCACCAGGAATAAAATTAAATCAGGTACCCCTATTTGTATGATCAGTTGTTATTACAGCAACCTTACTTTTATTATCATTACCCGTTTTAGCAGGTGCCATCACCATACTACTTACTGACCGTAACATAAACACTTCATTTTTTGACCCATCCGGAGGGGGGGACCCCATCCTATATCAACACTTATTTTGATTCTTTGGACACCCAGAAGTATATATCCTAATCTTGCCTGGATTTGGAATAATTTCACATATCATTGCACATGAAAGAGGAAAAAAGGAAGTATTTGGTAACATAGGAATAATTTTCGCAATGGCTGCTATCGGATTACTAGGATTTATTGTTTGAGCTCATCATATATTTACAGTAGGAATAGATGTAGATACACGAGCATACTTTACATCTGCAACAATAATTATTGCCGTACCTACAGGAATCAAAGTTTTTAGATGATTAACTACCATGTATGGGTCTAAAATAACTTTTAGACCATCATGCATATGAAGATTAGGATTTATTTTCCTATTTACACTAGGTGGGTTAACAGGAATCGTACTATCAAATTCATCAATTGATATTACACTTCATGACACATATTATGTAGTAGCACACTTTCATTATGTATTATCTATAGGAGCAGTATTTGCAATTATATCAGGATTCATTCAATGGTACCCATTAATAACAGGAATAACAATAAATCCAACATGATTAAAAATACAATTCTCCACAATATTTATTGGAGTTAATTTAACTTTCTTCCCACAACACTTTCTAGGGTTAGCAGGAATACCGCGACGATACATTGACTACCCAGATATATTTCTAATATGAAATATTATATCATCAATAGGAGCTATAATTTCAGCCATTAGAATAATAATATTCATCATAATTATTTGAGAAAGTATAACATCAATACGACAAACATTAAATAGTTCCCATACAAGAAGATCAAATGAATGAAATCAAAATTTACCTCCAAATGAACATTCATATAAAGAATTACCAGTCCTAATCATATTCTAATATGGCAGATTAGTGCAATAGATTTAAACCCTTTATAAAAAATAAAATTTTTATTAGAAATTCTTAACATAATACAAGATTGTATTACTCCCACTATAGAACAATTAATATTCTTCCATGATCATATCATAATAATTTTAACAATAATTATAATAGTAGTGAGATATCTATTAAATAATGTAATAATTAATAAAAAAATAAATAATAATCTATTGGACGGACAAATAATTGAATTAATTTGGACAATTGTACCCACAATAACACTATTTTTTATTGCAGCACCATCATTACGGCTGCTATACTTAATAGATGAAATAAATAAACCAATAATAACAATAAAAATTATTGGAAACCAATGATACTGAACTTATGAATACTCTGACTTTAAAGAATCGGAATTCAACTCATATATAGAAACCTACAATAAAAACTACCGATTATTAGACACTGACACGCGAATAATACTCCCAACAAATACATTTGTCCGATTAATAGTAACATCATCAGATGTAATCCACTCATGAACACTACCTTCAACAGGAATTAAAATTGATGGAACACCAGGTCGACTTAACCAAGCTAGAACATTAATAAACCGAACGGGAATTATTTATGGACAATGTTCAGAAATTTGTGGGGCAAACCACAGATTTATACCAATTGTCGTAGAAATAATACCAATCAATAATTTCATTAAATGAATAACAAAATCATCAAATGACTGAAAGTAAGTATTGGTCTCTTAAACCAAAAATAATAATTAACGAAAATTTTTGATGAGAAGATTAGTTAAATTCATAATATTAATATGTCATGTTAAAGTAATTAATAAATAATATTTTCTAATACCACAAACAGCACCAATAAAATGATTAATAATATTTATTTACACAATTTCAATCATAATATTATTCTTAACAAATCTATATTTCAACAAAAACTACAAAATAAATAACTTTAAAAAAAAATCAAATAAATTAATTTATTGAAAATTATAACAAATTTATTCTCAATTTTTGACCCATCAACTAGATTAAAAATAAACATTAACTGAATAAGATTGACATTAGGATTAATATTAATTCCAAAATGATATTGAATAATAACCAGACGAAGTCTCAATCTAATAATAAAGCCCTTAAACAAACTAAATAACGAATTCAAAATAATAATAATAAAAAAATCAACCAACAAAGGATCAACTCTAATATTTATCTCACTATTTGTTATAGTAATACTAAATAATTCCATAGGCCTTTATCCTTATGTATTTACTAGAACAAGTCATTTAATAATTACATTAGCTATAACTATACCAATATGAATATCCTTTATATTAATAGGGTGATTAAATAACTCAAAAAAAATAATAACCCATCTAGTACCTATAAATACCCCTAGACTATTAATACCATTAATAGTATGTATTGAAACAATTAGAAATATTATCCGACCAATAACTCTATCAGTTCGATTAACTGCAAATATAATCTCAGGACATTTAATTTTAACATTATTAGGAAATACAAATACAGAATTAAAAATAACTATGTTGCCTTTAATAATTATAGTTCAAAGAACCTTAATAATTTTAGAAATAATAGTAGCAACCATCCAAAGATACGTTATTGCAACCTTAAGAACCCTTTACTCTAGAGAAGTAAACTAATGACAGAAAATCACCCATTTCATATAGTAGAAAAAAGACCATGACCAGTGATAAGAGCAGCATCTATTACACAAATAATAGTAGGAACAGTAATAATATTTCAACAAAAATCAACCATAATAATATTAATAGGCACTATTATAATAATTATAACCATAATTCAATGATGACGAGATATCGTACGAGAAAGAACATATCAAGGAAAACACCTTAAAGCCGTAATTAAAGGAATTAAATGAGGGATAATCATATTTATCATTTCAGAAGTATTTTTCTTCTTATCAATATTTTGAATATTTTTTCACTCAAGACTATCCCCCACACCACAGCTAGGATCAACATGACCCCCAATAGGAATTAGAACATTCAACCCTATGAAAATCCCTATATTAAATACTATAGTCCTTTTAACCTCCGGAATTTCAATTACTTGAGCTCATCATAGATTATTAAATAACAATATATCAGAAACAAATTATAGATTAATAATAACAATTATATTAGGGGTATATTTTTCCGCCCTACAAAGATATGAATATACAAATGCAACATTTACAATAAGAGACTCATCATATGGATCATCCTTCTTTATAATAACAGGGTTTCACGGAGTACATGTTATTATTGGAAGTACATTCTTATTAATTTGTATAAAACGACAAATAAATAATCATTTCTCAAAAATACACCACTTGGGATTTGAGGCCGCAGCATGATATTGACATTTTGTAGATATAGTATGATTATTATTATATGCATCAATCTATTGGTGAGGAAATTAATTTATTTAGTATAATAGTACTATTAATTTCCAATTAAAAGGTCTGATAAACAGAATAAATAATACACTCAACAACAATTATATTAACTTTAATTATAATAATTACTAATATTCTAATACTAATTAACGCAATTACATCAAAAAAAGCAGATATAGACCGAGAAAAACCTACACCAATTGAATGTGGATTAGATCCTAAATCATCTCCACGAGTACCTTTTTCATTAAAATTCTTCATAATCGCAATAATATTCTTAATTTTTGATATTGAAATTGTATTAATCATACCAATAATACCTTCCATAATAATATCAAAATCAACCCAATGAATATCAGCCTCCATAATATTCCTATTAATTTTAATTCTAGGTTTATATTATGAATGAAAACAAGGAATATTAATATGAACATGTTGGGGTTATAGTTAATTATAACATTTAAATTGCAATTAAAAAGTATTGAAACCAATTTACCTCAAAATAAGACACAATTAAAGTAATTAGTTTCGACCTAAAAAGAAAGATATTAAATTATCCTTATTTAAATTAATTGAAACCAAATAGAGGTTTATCACTGTTAATGATAACATTGAATAAAATTCCAATTAAAGGAATATAATAATAATAGCTGCTAACTAATTATAATAACGATAAACGTTTATATTCCTTATTTATATAGTTTAATAAAACAATACATTTTCATTGTATAATTAAAAAATAAAGTTTTTATAAATAATTATAAGTCCAATTCAACTTCCAAAATATCTTCAATATTTAACTCTAATATAAGCTATATAAATCTAAAAAATAAATAAAATAAAAAACCAAATAGACACTATAATAAAAAATAAATTAAAAATACTAATCTGAATAATCTGATTAATCCTAGAAAAATAAAACATTAATAAAGAAACACCCTGACCACCAATAAATTCAAATCAACCAAAATCAACAATATTAAAAACAACTGGACCAAAATAAAAAAAATAATAAGAAGTCCTACAAGAAAGAAAAGGAATAAATCACATATTACCAAAAAATACAAAAATACCCCTATAAAAATAATTAATTATAAAATCACATAAACCATAAACACCTAAATAATAACCAACCATCCCCCCAACAAAACAAAAAAATAAAATCATCAATTTTATAATAAGAGGCAACAACAAAAAATAAGGAGTAGAAAAAATAATCCATCTTAATAAACAACCACCAAAAATAGAAACAACGACTATTAAAGAAGTTCTAAATAATATAACTAATCTTACATCAAAACAAGAATGAAAAGAACAAAAACTAAAATCCTTAACTATTAAATAATAAATTAAACGAATTCTATAACTTACAGTAAGACCAATAGAAAAATATATAATAAAATAAGAAAATATTCTAAATCAACCAGAAGAAAAAATATCCAAAATTAAATCCTTTGAATAAAACCCAGACAAAAATGGAACACCACATAAACAAAAACTAGAAATAATAATACAAATAGAAATTAAAGGCATTTGAATAAACAAATTACCTAAATAACGAATATCTTGACAATCCTTAAAACAATGAATAATTATACCAGAACACATAAATAATGATGCCTTAAATAAAGCATGAACTAATAGATGAAAATAAGCTATATAAATGTGGCCAAAAGAAAGAATAAACATTATTAGTCCTAATTGTCTTAATGTAGAAAATGCAATAATCTTTTTCAAGTCATATTCAAAATTAGCACAAAATCTAGCCAAAAACATAGTAATTAAAGAAATAAAAATCAAAAAAAAAGAAAAAAAACTATTAACATATAAAGGATTAAATCGAATTAACAAATAAATACCAGCAGTTACTAAAGTTGATGAATGAACAAGAGATGATACCGGAGTAGGAGCAGCTATTGCTGCAGGCAATCAAGCAGAAAATGGAAGCTGAGCTCTTTTTGTTAAAGCAGCAATAATAATTAAAAATCTAATTAAATTAAAATCAAAATTAATAAAAAAAAAATCAATATACATAAAATAATTTCATCTACCATATCTAAATGATCAAGCAATAGATATTAATAACATGCTATCACCAACACGATTAGATAAAGCCGTAATCATACCAGAATTAAAAGCCTTAATATTCTGATAATAAATTACTAAACAATAAGAAATCAACCCTAACCCATCCCAACCCAATAAAATTCTAATCAAATTAGGGCTTAAAATTAAAAGCATTATTGAAAAAACAAAGAGTAAAACCAACAAAATAAATCGATTAAAACACCTATCCTCTAGCATATAATCACTTCTATAATAAATAATTAATGAAGAAATAAAAATTACAATACCTATAAAAATTAAAGAAATTCAATCAAATAATAAGGTCATAACAAACTGGACACTATTAAACATAAAAACCTCATACTCAATGAAATAATTAACATCAACCAAAATAAAATAAAACCCAAAAACAACAAAAATTAAACCAATTAAAACAAAATAAAATATTAAAAAAAATCCAAACCAATAACCTAATATAACTTAAAGCAATATATAGCATATCCAGAACCACACCCCAGAATTTTAAATTAAATTATTTAAGTAAAAAAAAACAAAATTACATATATATATATAATTTAAAGGAATTCAATGTAATGAAATCAAAACATATTCACGCAAATAACAACCTGAAAAACAAAAATTACCCGAAAATAAAGAACCATGCTGACTGTAAGAATATATATATAAAGAATAACAACATCTAAAAAAAACCAACAACGAAAAAAATAAACTATTAATAAAATTCCAAGAAACCAATCTATTAAATAATATAATCTCACCAAACAAATTTAAAGAGGGGGGAGCTGATATATTGTAAGATCTCAATAAAAATCATCATAAAGATATTGAAGGCATAAGTCCTATTAAGCCTTTAATAACAAATAAACTACGACTACCCAACCGATCATATACAATATTAACTAAACAAAATAAACCAGAAGAACATAAACCATGGGCAACCATCAAAATTAAAGAACCAAAAATCCCTCAATAATTTAAAGTTATCAACCCCATTAAAACAAGCCCCATATGAATAACAGAAGAATAAGCAATTAATGATTTAAGATCTCTTTGACGGAGACAAACAAATCTAATAAATAATATACCAACTAATCTAACTCTAATCCAAAAGTAATTAAAAATAACACCAGAATAAAAAAGAAAAGAAAAAACCCGAAATAAGCCATAACCCCCTAATTTAAGTAAAACCCCAGCCAAAATCATTGACCCAGAAACTGGAGCCTCAACGTGAGCCTTAGGTAATCAGATATGAACAAAAAATATAGGAATTTTAACTAAAAAAGAAAAAATTATACAAAAATAAAAAATAAAATAACAATAATAAAACCTAAAAAACAAAGAAAAAGATAAACTCCCAAAAAAAAAATAAAAATAAATAATAGATAACAATATAGGGAACGAAGAAAACAAGGTATAAAAAAGAAAATAAATACCAGACTGGATGCGTTCTGGCTGATAGCCTCAACCAAAAATCAAAAAAAAAGTAGGAATTAAACTAGACTCAAAAAATAAATAAAATAAAATAAAATTTAATCTAGAAAAAGATAAATAAAGAAAAAAAATTAAAAACAAAACAAAACCTAAAAAAATTTTTGAATAATAATTAGAAAAATACAAGCCCTGACTGGCCATAATTATTAAACCACAAATTCAAAATCTAAGCAAAATTAAAAAATAAGAAAAAAAATCACAACCCATAAAATAACTTATATTAATAAAATAATAATTAAAACCAAAATTAAAATAAAAAAGAAACATAATAAAAAATAAACAATATTGAACCAACCACCATAGATTAAAAAAAGATATAGGAATTAAAAAAAAAATAAAAAATAAAAACTTTAACATTGAAGCAAATTAATTGAAGAAAAAAAATCATTACCATATCTACGAATTAAACTAACTAATAAAGATAGTCCTAAAATACCTTCACAAACCCAAAATGTCAATATAAAAATAATAATAAATAAATCGAAACAATAAAATCCTATATAAATAAATATTATTAAAAATAAAGAAAGAACTATATATTCAAGTCTAAGAAGGCTAATTAAAAAATGACTATAACTAAAAGAAAACAAAATCAAACCACAAAAAAATATAAAAAAAGAAAGAAAATAATAAATCAACAAAAGTTTTAATAATTTAATAAAAATATTGATTTTGTAAATCAAAAATGAAATAATCTTAAAACTTCAAAGGAGAAGAAAATCATCAACAATTCCCAAAACTATTATTTTAAAAATTAAACTAACCTTTGTATTAAAATTTTAATAACAGTAAACATCATATTAAACACGACATTCTTAATAATAAAGCACCCATTATCAATAAGATTAACAATTATTATACAAACTGTTATTGTATCAATAATAACAAGAGCAATATGAACATCAAGTTGATACTCACTAATTCTAATATTAACATACGTAGGGGGAATAATAATCATATTCATTTATATAACAAGACTTATTCCTAACATAATATTTAAAACACCAAAAAAAACAACAACATTAATAATTACAGCAACAATTATTATTATAATAATAATTAATAAAAAATACTGAATAATTAATATAGATATAAACGAACCTAGTGAAAAAACAATTATATTAATAAGCGTATATTCAGCCCCAGTAAACATCTTAACAACTATAATAGCAATATATTTAATATTAACCATAATTACAGTAAACAAAATAACTAACCTAAACATAGGCCCACTACGAATAAAATTAAACTAATGAATAAACCGACCCGAAAAAACCAAATAATCAAAATTATTAATAATACATTAATTGATCTACCAACACCAATCAATATTTCAAACTGATGAAATATAGGATCATTACTAGGAATATGCCTAATAATTCAATTATCAACAGGTATATTTCTAGCTATACATTACACCCCAAATGTTGATGCAGCTTTTAACAGAATTAATCAAATCTGCCGAAATGTAAATAACGGATGAATAATACGAACTACCCACACAAATGGAGCATCAATATTTTTCATTTGTATATATCTACACATTTGACGAAACATTTATTATGGATCATATAAATATATTCAAGTATGAATTACGGGGATAATAATAATATTCATCTTAATGACTACAGCTTTTATAGGATATATTCTACCATGAGGGCAAATATCATTTTGAGGAGCAACAGTAATTACCAACCTATTATCAACAATTCCATATATAGGAAAAGAATTAGTTCAATGATCTTGGGGAGGTTTCGCTGTTAATAACGCTACACTAAACCGATTCTTCACATTACACTTTATATTACCCTTCTTAATTATAGGAATAACAATAATTCACCTAATATTTCTTCATAAAATAGGATCAAATAACCCTTTAGGAATTAAAAGAAATATTGACAAAATCCCATTTCATCCATTCTTCTCAATAAAAGATCTATCTAGAATCATAATAACAATTATAATTATAATAATAATAATTTTAATAAAACCATATGTCCTAAGCGATCCTGAAAATTTCATTCCAGCAAACCCTTTAACTACACCAAACCACATTCAACCTGAATGATACTTCTTATTTGCATATGCAATTCTACGATCAATCCCAAATAAATTAGGAGGGGTAATCGCGCTATTAATATCAATTATAATCCTAATAATCATACCATTATATAATAGAAATTTCCAAAGAACATCATTCTACCCAATAAATCAACTAACATTCTGAATAATAATCACTACAACCTGCTCATTAACAATGCTAGGATCAAAGCCAGTAGAAGAACCCTATATCATAATAAGACAAGTAATAACAACAATATACTTCTTATACTTCACAGCAGATAATATAATTAAAACAACATGAGATAGTAAATAAAGTTAATAAGTTTAAAACATATATTTTGAAAATATAAAATAGGACCAATCCTATTAACTTAATATTAACTAAAAATAGTTCAGTAATAAATTTAAAGGAAGTTAAAAATCAGATTAATATCTATTAATATATTTATCATACCATTTTATAGGGGCCAAATCCTATATATTCTATTTTTCTCCCTCCCCACTCATTTATTATTTTCATAATACCTCACCCATTTATACAATGATCATATAATTTATATTTAAATAACAATTAACTAAAATTAGTACAATAAATAAATAAAGAAATAATAAACAACTTAAACCCAATAAAAAAAATCAAATAATTTAATGACAGGGGTAAATAACACCTCCAAGCCAGTCCTATTAACTTATCATAACGAAAACGAGGTAAACTAGAACGAACTCAAATAAACAAATAAGAAATAAACCCCATTTTTAAAAAAAAAATAATTGAAAATAAATCACAACCAAAAAAAAAAATAATTGATAAAAAACTTATAAACAAAATAATACAATATTCACCCAAAAAAATTAAAATAAAACCCCCACTACCATACTCAATATTAAATCCCGAAACAAGTTCAGATTCACCTTCAGCAAAATCAAATGGAGTACGATTAACATCCGCTAAAAAGGAAGAAAATAAACATAAACATAAAGGAAATAGTATAAAAATATACCAAACATAAAATTGAAAATAATAAAATATAATTAAACAATAACTACCAACCAAAATAACAAAAGATAATATAATCAAAAATAATCTCACCTCATAAGAAATTGTCTGAGCAACAGAGCGTAAGCCCCCTAATAAAGAATAATTAGAATTAGAGGACCAACCACTAATTATAATTCTATAAACATTAAATCTCAAACAACATAACAAAAAAATTAAACCTAAACTATAAGAAAAAATAAGTGAAAAATAAGGAATAATTAACCAAACAGATAAACAAAAAAATAAATTAAAAACTGGGGAAAAATAATATAAAAAAAAATTAGAGACAGAAGGATTAAAATTCTCCTTACAAAACAATTTAACAGCATCAGAAAATGGTTGAAAAACCCCAACAAATCTAACCTTATTAGGTCCTTTACGAAAATGAACATAACCTAAAACCCTCCGCTCAAACAAAGTGAAAAAAGAAACACCAACCAAAACAAAAATAATTATTAAAAAGAAACAAATAAAAGAAATAACAAAATCAATTAATATCAATACTAATTAATGTTTAAAATATTTATAAATCCTAAATTTATTGCACTAAAATTCTGCCAAATTAGAATATAAATTCAAATAAATAAAATATTTAATTTAAATGGTCCTTTCGTACTAACATAAAACAAGAATTTAAGGATAGAAACCAACCTGGCTCACGCCGGTTTGAACTCAAATCATGTAAGAATTTAAAGGTCGAACAGACCTAACAAGTAAGCAACTACACCCACCAATTATCTTAATTCAACATCGAGGTCGCAATCTCCAATGTCAATATGAACTCTCAAAAAGAATTACGCTGTTATCCCTAAGGTATCTATTTCTTATAAAAATAATAAAAAATCATATAAACATAAATCAATGAAAAAAAAAATAAAGAGTTAATTATATCTAAATGTCACCCCAACAAAAAAATTAAAATAATAATAATAAAAATAAACCAAAAATACAAACAACAAAAATAATAAAGATCTATAGGGTCTTCTCGTCCTTTAAAAAAATTTAAGCTTTTTAACTCAAAAATTAAATTCTAAATATTAATATGAAGACAGATAATATCTCGTCCAACCATTCATACCATCTCACAATTAATAAGCTAATGATTATGCTACCTTTGCACGGTCAAATTACCGCGGCCATTAAATAAAATCATTGGGCAGGTCATATCTAAAATAAACAAAATAAAAGATGTTTTTGATAAACAAGCGAATAAAATTATTTGCCAAATTCCTTACATTAAATTAAACAAAATTATACTAATTAAATCATTAATAAAAAAAAACATAAAATTAATTAAATAATTCAAATAATAAATCTAAAAAAAAATAAATCAAAAAAAAAAAATAATAAATTATAAAAAAATTAAAATTAATGGACATTATAAATCCTACAAAACATTAAATAAAAAAAAATTATAAATAATTATAAAGCTTATCCCAAATAATATTACTAACAATAAAGAAAAAAATAAATAATAAAAAAAATAAGTAAAGTCAGCTGAATTAAATTCAATTACAAGAAAACTAGATATCATAATTCACGAAATAACATATCACAACTAACAAAATATAATTAATAAATATAAAATATTAACTAACATATCACATTAAATCAAATCAATTCGAGAAAAATAAATAATTAATAAAAAATAAATCAACCCTGATACAAAAGGTAAAGAATATTTTCATACTTAATATATAACAAAAATAAACCTTCACAGTACAATTAAAATATAACAAAAAAAAATTAATTCAAAAACAATACTATAACAAAAACAATTAACTAATCTCAAAATAAAAAATAAATTAAAAATAAAAAAAAGTAAAAAAAAAATAATCAAAACTAAATAATTGAACAAAATTCCCCTCAATGTAAATGAGATATTTTCTATAAACTAAATTTTGAAAATCCTAGCCACACCTTCCAGTACGGCCACTATGTTACGACTTGTCTCAATAATGAGAATGACGGGCAATATGTACTTATTTTAGGGCCAAAATCAAAATAACCTTATAATCAAAATTACTATCAAATCCACCTTTATAAAAATTTTAAAAATAAAATCCGTATTCTCAAAATAAAATTGTAACTCATTTCCACTTAATTATAAACTGCACCTTGACCTGAAATAAAACAAAATAATGAATAAAGAAAATTAATCCTAATAAAATAATCTCATAACGGCGATATACATACTAAACAAAATAAAGTAAGATAAAACGAGGACTATCGATTAAGGAACAAGTTCCTCTGAAAGGACTAAAACACCGCCAAACTCTTTAGGTTTGAAGAAAATAACTAATACTACCCTGGTAAAAAATTAACAATTAAAATAATAGGGTATCTAATCCTAGTCTAATAAATTAAACTTCAAAAGAATCCTTAAAAGAAATAACTAAAAATAAAAATTTCACCAAAAATTTAAAAATTTAAATCAAAAAAAAAAAAACTTCATTTAAACCAAAAAATATTGATTAACATTAATTGTATAACCGCATATGCTGGCACAAAATCATAAAATATATAATAATAATATCCAAATCTAAACTAACTTAATATTCAAAATTAACCACTGCAAACAATGATAAACAAAAACTTTACATGTAAATACTTAAAAAAACCAATAACATAGGACAGAGTCAAACCAACCACTCATATATGAAAATAAATAACAGAACATAAATAAACATAATCTTATTTTGGTTTGTTTTTGTAAAACAAAAAAAAAAAACAAACCAAAATAAAGTATGAATTGTATCATGCAAATTCCTCCCCCAAGACAACAACTCAACAATTTAATTAATTTAAAAACAACAGAACAAGGCGGTCGTACTATGTAATTATATATATATATTAATATATATATATAGGATATTAAATAAGACCTTATTAATAATAGTTAATGATTGACATTAATTTACAATAAAAAATTTAACTTACGTAAATCATTTGTCAGTTAATTCAAGATGAGCCTTTGAATAGAGACTACTTGTACATATCAATATCCCACTTTTTCATTTTTTTCCACTTATGAAAAAGTGGGAATATATTAATATAAGAGTTTAGTTATAATTAAATATATATTTTAGTCATTTTAAAGTTAAAGTAAATATTATCATTAAGTTAGTATTTATTAAATAAATTGCTTATATTATAATAAGGTTATAATTATAAGTAAATTACTTATTATAATAATAATATATAAAATAGATACAGCCTATATGTCAATAATATTTCATTATCTAATCTTTTAATCTAAATCTAAGATTATGTCTTTATTAATTATTAGATATTTATATATATATAATATCTTATTGTAAATCTGAAAAATTGTAGTTGAAGTAACAAGAAATAGATTAAATTGCCCTTTAAAATAATAAAATATCCCAATTATAGATTTCGACTTTCTAAACCCCGATTTTGGCTTTCTCAACCCCGATTTTGGCTTTCTCAACCCCGATTTTGGCTTTCTCAACCCCGATTTTGGCTTTCTCAACCCCGATTTTGGCTTTCTCGATTTAAGGCACTTTTAATAGGTTAAAATCCTACTTAAATTTAACACCTTCTACCCAATTATAGATTTCGACTTTCTAAACCCCGATTTTGGCTTTCTCAACCCCGATTTTGGCTTTCTCAACCCCGATTTTGGCTTTCTCAACCCCGATTTTGGCTTTCTCAACCCCGATTTTGGCTTTCTCGATTTAAGGCACTTTTAATAGGTTAAAATCCTACTTAAATTTAACACCTTCTACCCAATTATAGATTTCGACTTTCTAAACCCCGATTTTGGCTTTCTCAACCCCGATTTTGGCTTTCTCAACCCCGATTTTGGCTTTCTCAACCCCGATTTTGGCTTTCTCAACCCCGATTTTGGCTTTCTCAACCCCGATTTTGGCTTTCTCGATTTAAGGCACTTTTAATAGGTTAAAATCCTACTTAAATTTAACACCTTCTACCCAATTATAGATTTCGACTTTCTAAACCCCGATTTTGGCTTTCTCAACCCCGATTTTGGCTTTCTCAACCCCGATTTTGGCTTTCTCAACCCCGATTTTGGCTTTCTCAACCCCGATTTTGGCTTTCTCGATTTAAGGCACTTTTAATAGGTTAAAATCCTACTTAAATTTAACACCTTCTACCCAATTATAGATTTCGACTTTCTAAACCCCGATTTTGGCTTTCTCAACCCCGATTTTGGCTTTCTCAACCCCGATTTTGGCTTTCTCAACCCCGATTTTGGCTTTCTAAGATTTTAATTTAGCTTAATATTTCATACTTTTTTACCCTAATAAGTGTTCTGCTTGAAATTTTTTACAATAAATCTTCATATGACTTTTTTAACTTTTCAAAAAAAAAATAAAGCAAAACTTATACTAACAATAAACAAAATTAATACTGAGTATAGTAAATGTACTTACTAAAATTTTTAAGTGCTGTTGTTTAATTTTGTTCTAAGTAACAACAACAAAAACAATAATTAGTATATGAAGAATTGAGCTTAAAATAATAGGTTTAAAATTTTTAAATATTAAATTATAACTCAAAATAAATAAAAAAAAATTATATAATTTAAGACTAGGGTTAAAACCCTAGTTAAACTCCAAGCATAAGAAAGCTGAACATAAAGGTGTAAAGGAAGTCGGTCAAAATAAAATACTCGCTAGAAAAGAACTTCTAATAAAGGTTTAAGCGTAAGAAAGCTGTAAATAAAATGCCGTAAAAGAAATCGGATCAAAATAAAATACTCGCTAGAAAAGAACTTCTAATAAAAAGGTTTAAACATAAGAAAGCTGTAAATAAAATGCCGTAAAAGAAATCGGATCAAAATAAAATACTCGCTAGAAA